CCTTTGATTCTGCCTTTATTGGATAGCCAGTTGTTGGAGTCCTGAGGCAAGCGTATAAAAATACGTCTTCCCTGTGGGTTTGACCAGTCTTCGTTCCAGTTGCAGAAAAAAGCTAAGCTCTGTAAGCCATCGAGTTGGAGTAGCTTTCCGGAGTGCTTCTTGTAAGGAAGTCCATTGGTGTAAGGGTTACAACAGGTAGGAAGCTAGTGTCAGTCTATAGCCCTTCTATGTCGTCGATCCAACCGAGGGCCTCTATACGAGCATGCGAGCTCTGGTTCAGCCATTTCCGGTGACATTTCCAGGACTCCTACTAGCCAGCCAGTGCTATTCCTTCTCCTTGTGAGCCAAGAGGGCTAGTGAGGGCTTTAGATATTTCCACGGTAGGTCTAAGGGCTAAGGTGTAAGCAAGTGAGGAAAGCGCAATTCCGTATTTGAAAATATAAGTACCTCTTTTTTAGGAAAGCTAGCCTAGGTTCGTTCCTTACTTTAGCACTCCAATTTGATGGGTTAGCTTTCCCACGTACTTGACTTTGCTTCTAACTCTCTTAAGTGTGAAAACTTTCAATACATCTATTCCTAGCTCTTACCCTAGCTACCAAGACTGCCTTAATGGATTAGTAATAAAGTATCAAAGGCTTTACTTACATGGTACCTCTTATTAGCCCAGGCTAACTATTCGAGTTTCTAGTTAGTAGCGATTCATTATAGAATCCAAAAGCAAAAACCACTGAGGGAGGAGTCTTACTCTTTTTAACCAGTTTTCCCAAACCAAGATATCCTGCCTATCCCCGAAAAAAGGGACTCTCTCATTCTCTTCGTAGCAAGAGTGGTTTTGACTAAGCATATGACGAAGGATCGGCCGAAGCTAGAGCTAAGTAGCTGTGTCAGGGTAAGTAGGGAAAGCATAGGTGGACTTATGAACATTGATTGGATTGGTTCATTTCGTGGCTAATCCGAAAAGGTCAGCCTATAGACAGACCTAATTTGGATGGAAATTCCCACGGAGATGATTAATAAGATATCCCCGGGCTGGCTATGTCATCTGTCTACGTTTAGAGTGCTTCCCCGCAAAAAAAGATGGAAGCCTATTTGCTAATACCAAGCAATTATCATGATGAACTTTTCGACAAAAACAGAGAAAAACAAACAAGATAGCAGGTTATTATCTTAACCAAGACAACAAGAGCGACAAAACACTATAGCGAGGATACAATAGATAGACTTACCCGAAGAACCAAAAGAGATATTTCTTTTTAGCCTTCGTCCCTCGGCGGCCTCCTCTTTAACTAGGGGGTTACGCCCATCCCATTAAAAATCATTTGAGCTTCCCCTTTCCTAAGATCCTGGACGTGGTACTGACGCATGAACTTGGTTACTGGTTTTACCGGTTGGCAAGTCAAGTAAGGAAAGGTCTGTTCATTTGTCCAGAAATCCGTTTTCGGCCTATATATCGATTGAACCAGGGGCTGGGCTCATGTTGTGTTGACAGACATAAGAAGTAGGATTAAGAATAGGGGAAGAGCAGCTCTACTTCTACTTCTGCTTATGGAAAGACATAAGAAGCACCCTCTAAAACATGCAAGATCTCTTATTAAGCCCTTGTTGGCATATCAGGTGCCATTGAACACAGTCCAGGGAAAGCATCTATCTATAGTGATAGTGATCCATCGCCTTGACTTGAGTACCACATCTCTTTCCTGCCCGCTTGTAGCGGTTGGTTAGACCGGTTAGAAGCAGAATCGAGAAAAGCAGAACAAGGGCGTTCAGGCTTTCTTTCTGAAGAGATGGGCGCGATCGTCTTTGTTTGAGGAAGAAGCATAAGCGCCCTTATATTTATATATAGTAAGCAAAGGGCAAGGCCTACCCTTAGTTTAACCATCTCTCTTGTATCTCTCGGAAAGCCTTTTGGTTGGGGGGCTATTGTTTCCTTGAGACAGGGTTTGAGCCCTGGTGCGGAGCTCGTTAGTAGTCTGACTTCGGGAAGATCGGAAAGCACTCAGCTAAAAGCATAACAACAATCCCAGCCCGCAACAGCACTAGTATATGGTGTCGAAAGCCCGAACACAAACAAGCTCACCTTATTCTTAGAGAAGGGGGCTAAAACGAGAATAGGAAAGACTTGGTATAGAATCCGTGCCTTCGTTCCGGCTATAATTAGCAAGCGAGTAAGGGAACCGCTCCTTCCGTTCAGGAAGAGCATACAAGCATTACGGGACTTTTTCATAGGAAAATGAATAGGACTCTTCCCAACTCAAGTCGAGCGAAGCAAGTTCTTATCTCTTATAAAACACTTCTGTTATAATCAAACATAAAAGAAATGATTTCATGTTGTGTTTAAAGAAGAATTGAAGTCTGAACTGGAAGTTGGCGCCTGCTTGCTTACCAAGCCACCCACTTGTTCGACAAAGACGGAGACTACGTATGGTATCCTGCTCTTATAGTAAAAAAAGGCGATCCTCCGCTCAATAGAGCCTAGCCCGCTTAGCTACATGGCCCCTGTCTCGCTCGTCCAAGATTAGGGTGCCTCTTTCTTTCAGAATCAGAATAGCGGCCCTGGTTTAGCTCCCGTTTTGCTTTAGAAACGAACAAGATATCAGGGCTCAAACCGCCAACTCCAGCTTGGCTTTCTTCTGTTCTAACTCTCTTCATCTCCTTCCTATTCAAAGCCAGGTTGTCAGCCGGGCAACAGTCTGGCCTTCTTTTTTGCTCTTCACTCGTCAAGCTTTTCCTTGTCCATAGAATAGCTTAATTTTTTCCTAAGTTCGTAGCCTTAGCAGCAGCAAACCTTACTTAGCTAGCGCTACCTTTAGAAACAAGGCCCTAGCTTATCCTACTCCTTCTAGTCCTTTTCTTTTATGGATTCCTATTCTTGATCTTTATATTGATATTCTACAGTAATAGGAGGTAGTAGATCAGTGTTCGAATAGGGCTGTAGCTGCAAGGAAGAATGCTTTGGACAAGGAAAGGGTAAAGAATTTTATGCTCTTAGTAGCTTCTATAAGAGGGTATCCTATTTTACTGCTGCCAAGCCGCTTACAATAAGAAAAAGGGCTGACATCGCTCCTCACACATCAACGACCGGATAAACTGAAATTGCACAACCAACAAAAAGCTAATTTCTTGCTTCGGGAGAGGAGTTATAACTTAGACTCAAAAAAGAAGTCGAAGTCAATGGCCCTTGCGATAAGGGATTACAACAAAAAGAATCCTTAGCCCCTCGATCTGAGTCCCTTTACCCGAAAGCTTAGAAAGCTGGAAGGCTAGGAAAAAAGTCAAGACAAGAAGATATAGGATGACGATCGTTCGGGAACCATAACTAATGGGGCACCTCACTCGGAAAAGAATAAATGAAAATCAGGACGAGAAATCTTACAACAAATTAAATTACATTAGGCATTGCCCTTTACACACACGATTTGGAATCCTTACACCAATAACAACACAATATAGATATGGGATGGGACTGCCGACTTGAAAGAATCGAATCACCAGTTCCGCGCTTGTACCCTGACGGAGATTCTCAATAAAAGAAGGAGGATGGGGATCCAATAGAGTCTTTAGCCTGAGTCTTAGAGTAGGCAAGAAAGTCTACTCAATCAATGAGAACCACAGCGAAATGCTTCTGGCATGCCAAAGCAAGGTAAGCGATCGATTCTATCGATTCTCTTTCCCAAAGTCAAATGCTACTGTACTGAGCCAAAGCTTCATGCCCTTCTTGAATCTGAACTCAATGATTGAAAGTCCAAGCGTGCTCTCATTGGCAAGAAAAGAGGCGTCTATTTCTTTTCTCGGAGCTCTTCCCTTTGCTATAATAGGGATTGAGGTAGAAGCTTTTATAAAATAAAAAGTCTGTCTATTTGCCTTTTGGCACTTTCAGAATAGAATATGCTGTTAGATTTAGCCTGCTATCTTACTAGAAGAAAGATTCCAAGTTTCAAAGGTGTCTAGCCTTCTTTTGTAGCAAGAAGGTGTAAATTAAGTAAATCAGAAGCATGGACTGTGATTGAATGTTCTCTTACAAGACTAAGGTCTTTTGAAGACTAAGGTAATAGTGCTGGTCTACCCCGATTTACCCATTGATAGGGACCGAAAGCCTTGGTTTCTCCACCCCTATTTGATTTGTGGAGCTCTATTGAGAAAGACCTTGGAGGCCACGTGCCAATCATGGAACCATCGATTGCCAAGTCGCGTCCTTTCATTCGCAGAAATCCATGATCCCTCACGATGTTGATTGATGAGGTTGATGGAGCTTACTCGCCCTCGGTCAGTAGAACCCTAGTGAGGGAAGAGCACCCGCTTACTATATTAGTAGGGCACACTACTCTAGGAACAATAGCCAGCCGACTAGTCTCTTATACAATCATTTGTGGACTTAGATATGCCCCTGCTCTTTCTAGTGCTATTGCCCCCGGGGATAGAGAGATTCTGGGACATAGACAAAGAAACCCTATTTAGTTTAGGGAAACTAATTCCTTCTTCTTGTCCTTCGATTGTGCCCATCTATTAGGATAGGAATCGGAGTTAGCGGGCTAACTATGTCGGGTTTACCGGGCTAAGGTAACTATGAAAGGTAGGACCTCATCTCATTCCGGAAATGAAAAGATTCACTATTTCCCTGTGCTTTGACGGAGAAGTGCGGTAACCCCGCCAATCAAATAAAGTTTAGTTTCCAAGCCTTCAAGCCAACCCCGTCCGATAAGGTAAGGTGTCCTGCCCCGTTAAGCCCGCCTTTTATTTTGTAGACCCAACAACCGACTTTTAGCTTAGCTCCACGAGAACCAAGCCACTGAGAGATCTCTACATATAGTAGGAAAGCCAGCACGCTCGGGGACAGATTCCCAGGGGATTTTGTTGGAAAGCACGGCCACCATTGGTCAGTACTAGACACTCGTAGCCTACCTCTTATAAATAGATCTGGGGTTGTAGAAACAACCCCCTTATCTCCACTTTCAGGACAGGAAAGGGCGATCCATTTCCAGCCTAAAAACACTCGACTTTGAGCCTAGCTCAGGAGAAAGGCGCCAGAGGAGCAGCTCGACATAGAGTTAATTTACTTATTCAATTCAGGGCGCGGGAAGTCTCTCCTTCTTGCCTTGGGGTCGAGGTCAAGACCAGAAACTCGTAGACTACCCTTTTAGGAATAGATCTTATCTTAGAACCTGGGGTTCTTTGTTAGCACCTTCTCGCACCTCTAAAAGGCGGATCCATTTATATACGAAAAACCACGACTTTCTTTTATTACGGTCGGAGATAGCTGCTACTTACCTACGACTACTCGGCGGTCTCAGAGACCGAACTAATCTATTAACACTTAGCCTTATCTATTAAATGAAACCTAGCTCACGAGAACAGAGCAGAGGTCGAGTCTCTAGAATCCGGAGATAGCCTTTTGGCTTTGGGCACCTTTTCCCAACTTACAACAGTACAAGAAAGGCTGATCCTAGGTATAGCCTAACAAACCCGACACCGACTTTATATTACCATAAAATAAAGAGTGCTTGGTCCCAGCTGAGCTCCCCCTCTTAAAGTTAGGACTTTTCCTTCTTGCTTTTCCCTTGCTTTCTCCCTCATGTAGTAAGGAATTGAGAGGCAGGAAGCCAACCCCCAAGCAAGTGGATAGATATAATCTTAGGGTAAGTACTGCTATGAACTTCCTTTGTGTATTGGGAGTGTAATAAGGCTTCTAAGCTTCTAGTTTTCCCTTGCTAGTCTTAGATTGAACCATTCTCATTGCCTCTGTCCTTCTATCTAGAGAGATAGATGGGTCAAGTCCTTACTTTCTTCCTTCCTAAGGTCAGGTTTTTCTTACTTGTTTTCGTTAGCTCATCTTTGAATCAAGAAGCGCATCTTCAAGTGCCTCTTAAATGATTCTCCTAGTGATGTTAATATCATTCGATCGTCTTGTGTTACTATATCCTCATCCTCTATCGGACTCTCCATGTCTTATTCTTAGACTCTCCTACCTGCTCCAAGATGATAGATCGGATGAAAACAAGAGAGAAGGAGCTGCTATTGAATCCGGTCTTAGATGGTTGGAAGACAGAAGCAATAGCATGATAGGAATAGCAGATTTAATAGAGATCACATCACAATAGGATGAAAACGAGACTTCTTATCTGCTTTCACGTGGAAATGGGATAATGTCAAAATGCCTTTGAAAAGCAACTAGTCTTGATGCCAGTCTGGTTCAAGGACACAAAGAGCTCAGTTCGTTAGACGTCTCAAGACTTTCAGAGGAAGAAGAGAAACTGGAGGTCACGATCCAGCGTTTGATTGCCAAAAAAGAGGATACAAAAACTCAGTTGCTTCGTGATTTGAACAATGAAAAGGTATCTAAGGATTTGGCAGAATGGAAAAACTTTGAAGAGGAGATCAAACGAGCAGATGACAACTGGTATGGGGGAAAAGAGAGACTAGCTCAAGCCAACACCAGTTGGCAACTTTTCAAGGAGCTGTAAAAGCTTTCCAATTTATAAGGGTTGGATTTCAATTCATGTAACTTTACTTCGATTTTCCCTTTCGAATCAGAACTTCCCTCAGTCTTCTCTTCATTTGGCTTTACCGCCACTTACACTGGGCCAACTTCACTCGAGTCAAACTTGGCCTCACGGAAGTTTGAACAAGCGGGTGAATCAAATTCTTTAACTGGGTCTTTTTTGGTCTTAAAAACTTTGACTTCCCATTTTCTGTACTGCATCGTTCAAAAATTTACCACAGTCTGCTTTTCCGGAGAACTCCCTCCCTTTTGATTTGAAGACTTTCTTGCTTGCCGCCGGCTCAAGCTACAGTCTATCTCCTCCCCTTCCTACCCTATCCTCCTCAATGGATCTCCGCATGGCTAGTTCCGAGGTACAAATGGCATTCGACCCCCTCTCCCCGTTTGTTTTGTGCATGGAGAGACTCTCACAGGCCATTAGCAAGGCAGTGGATTTTGGGGCCTGGAAGCCTGGGAAGAGATGGGCCGAAGTTATCTCCCCTCTTCTTCGCCGGCGACCTTATTCTCTTTGCGGAGGCAAGGTTAGACCAAGTGCAGATTATCTCGGAGTGCTGCTTTTTGCGCTAGTTCCGGGCAGAAAGTGAGTGATTCTAAGACCAGAATCTTCTGCTCTCGTAATGTTCCCGCTTCCTTAGCCAATCGGTTGAGTACTGGTTTCGGATTTGAATTGACTAACAACCTGGGCCGTTACTGGGGAATGCCTCTTCTCCATGAGAGGCTTAACTTAACAAGAGCACGTTCAGGTTCATAGTGGATAAAGTGCAGCAGAGATTGAATGGGTGGAAAGCGCAGCAAGAGAATTCACTGCTTTTGTGCCAACCTTATCGCCTAGAAGCTAAGCTAAAAGGAATCAATCTAAAAGGGGGGCGAAGTTACGGGCCTCTTTAGAGATAGGGTATGGGGGGGAGCGGCTTTCTTGTGGTAGTAATTGCGAACATCTCTCCTTTTTTCTTAGCGTGCACAGTTTGCTTGCATGCCGCCTTAGGCACATCTCTCTTTCTTAG